TATGGAAAAATGGCGGTTCAATTCGATGTTGTTTAAGGAGGAGTTAGAACACGGGTGCGGGTTAAGTAAATCACTAGAGGGTATTCGACCCGTTGGAAATACAAATGGGGGTGAAGACCCTGTTATAAATAACATGATTCATGGTTGGATTGATAGTGACAGCTCTAATAATATTGATCCTTTATTTGGTGTCAGCAACATTCGGAGTTTGATCTGTGATGACACTTTTTTAGTTAAGGATAGTAATGGTGAAAATTATTCCATATATTTGGATATTGAAAATTTTATTTTTGAGGTTGAAGACGATCGTTCTTTTTTGAGTGAATTGGGCGGTTTTTTTTCTAGTTGCCTAAATTATAGTTATCCGAATGATGGACCTAAGAGTGACAATCACTACTACAATCGTTACATGTATGATACTCAATATAGTTGGAATAATCACATTACTAGTTGCATTGAGAGTTATCTTCGTTCTGAAATCCATATTGATAGTTACATTTCAAGCGGTAGTGACAATTACAGTAAGAATTACATTTATAGTTACATTTGTAGTGAAAGCGTAAATAGTATTGACAGTGATAGTTTCATCAGTATACAAACTAGCGCAAGTGGAAGTGATCTCGATATAAGTAAAAAATACAGGAATTTGTGGGTTCAATGCGAAAATTGTTATGGATTAAATTATAAGAAATTTTTTAGGTTAAAACGGAATATTTGTGAACAATGTGGATATCATTTGAAAATGAGTAGTTCAGAAAGAATCGAACTTTTGATTGATCCAGGCACTTGGGATGCTATGGATGAGGACATGGTTTCGGTGGACCCCATTGAATTTCATTCGGAGCAGGAGCCTTATAAAGATCGTATTGATTCTTATCAAAAAAAGACAGGGTTAACTGAGGCTGTTCAAACAGGCATAGGTCAATTAAACGGTATTTCCATCGCAATTGGGATTATGGATTTTCAGTTTATGGGGGGCAGTATGGGATCCGTAGTAGGCGAGAAAATCACCCGTTTGATCGAATATGCTACTAATAGCTCTCTACCCCTTATTATAGTGTGTGCTTCGGGGGGAGCCCGCATGCAAGAAGGAAGTTTGAGCTTGATGCAAATGGCTAAAATATCTTCAGCTTTATATGATTATCAATCAAATAAAAAGTTATTCTACGTATCAATCCTTACATCTCCTACAACCGGTGGGGTGACTGCCAGTTTTGGTATGTTAGGAGATATCATTATTGCCGAACCTAATGCTTACATTGCATTTGCAGGTAAAAGAGTAATTGAACAAACATTGAATAAGACAGTACCTGATGGGTCACAAGAAGCTGAGTATTTATTCCATAAGGGCTTATTCGACCCAATCGTACCACGTAATCCTTTAAAGGGTGTTCTGAGTGAGTTATTTCAGCTTCACGGTTTCTGTCCTTTGAATCAAAATTGAATCAAGTAGATCATTTAATTCTGTTTTTTTTATTTGAAGTTTACAAGTATTTAGTTTCCATTTTATTTAGTTTATGGTAATCAAAGTGAAAATAAAAAATAATAAGCACGGAGTTTTACTTGAGGTTATAAAATACAATTGTATAACGGATCATAAGTTGTTGATAATCACTTTTCTTATTTGCTACAGATCCATTTTATTTCTACCTATATAATGCATGATTAGTAATCGGGAAGGCTCTATCAATAGGATAAAAGAGTTAATTTTTCTCCTAAATTAGGAAAAATTCATGTTATTTTATTACATTACGTATTTATTATAGATATAATTATTCTCCAAGTAAGAACCTTTTTTGGTATTTATTAGAAGATAAGTATAAGAGAACAATAATAATAAATATATATTATATAAAAGTGAATAGGTACACTTATTTAGTTCTACGTTTCTTGTACCTATTATTATATACTGATAATAGATATACTTATCATAAGATATCTTTATAACAGGTACAAAATATTAAATCGAGGTATCCATTCTATGACAACTTTCAACTTACCCTCTTTTTTTGTGCCTTTAGTGGGTCTAGTATTTCCAGCAATTGCAATGGCTTCCCTATCTCTTCATGTTCAAAAAAACAAGATTATCTAGATTCGACGGGACCAAATCTCGTTCATTTTTTTTTTTCAAGACTCGGACTTGGGTCATAATACAGATATCTATATCTATTTAAATTTATCTATCTATTTAGTGGACATAGGATACAACATGTGGATTCTTCCGAACACAAATGAAAGAGCTATTATGCGCGTGGAAACATCATGGGATGATATATGGGGATAAATAGATTATATATTCAAAAGGGGGTCCGCAGATGTATGAAATGGAAAGTAAAAATATCTCTATGTATGTAGATATCTATAGTGGGATTATATGAGGGGGATCCTTTTTTATATCTAAGCGATTCGATGAATTACTCCTAATGGTTCACATCATAATAAGAGTGCTAGTTGATAAGAGTTGCTTCAGGAACAAAAAAAGAAAGTCAAATTTTGGTTATTCTCTAAATTTCAATAAAATTAAACAACTGGATCTAGTATGAACTGGCGATCAGAACATATATGGATAGAACTTATAATGGGGTCTCGAAAAACAAGTAATTTATGTTGGGCCTGTATCCTTTTTTTAGGTTCACTGGGATTCTTATTGGTTGGAACTTCTAGTTACCTTGGTAGGAATCTGATATCCTTATTTCCTTCTCAGCAAATCCTTTTTTTCCCACAAGGGATCGTGATGTCTTTCTATGGGATCGCGGGTATGTTCATTAGCTCCTATTTGTGGTGCACAATTTCGTGGAATGTGGGTAGTGGTTATGATAGATTCGATAGAAAAAAAGGAATAGTGTGTATTTTTCGTTGGGGATTCCCTGGAAGAAATCGTCGAATCTTTCTTCGATTCCTTATGAGAGATATTCAGTCGATTAGAATAGAGGTTAAAGAAGGTATTTATTCCCGGCGTGTACTTTATATGGAAATCAGAGGCCAGGGTGCCATTCCTTTGACTCGTACTGATGAGAATTTGACTCCACGAGAAATTGAACAAAAGGCTGCGGAATTGGCCTATTTTTTGCGCGTACCAATTGAAGTATTTTGAAATGAATTGAAGAATAAATGCTTTCGCAGCATTGAGTTCTGTTTTGTTTTTTCAGGTCGCTCATTCGAGCAAAAGCAGACGCGTGTGAAACAACCAGAAAACAGAAAACAAAGCGCTTTTTCCACCAAAAGTTTTTGATGGATTGTATATGGAAATCAACTCCATTTTTTCATACTCGTAACAAGTATACTAAGTATGGATTCATCATATATATCCGAAAAACTAAGACTATATATATACTTCATATTTTTGGGGTCCAATATTTTTTAATTGATATGTTAGATATAGATGGATCATATCTTGTAATTCAATTCTGTTTTTGTTTTGTCTCGAAATTCGAAAAATATGCATTTCTTGACTTGAAGTGGCTCGTTAGGTCATTCAGCGAAAGGATACAATTGCTTCGAATGAAGACATAATAAAAAAAATATTGTTTCCAGATCTAAGGATTAGCCCTTTAATTAAATAATTAAATTAATTCAATTTAAATTAAATAAAATAAAGGGGGTCTGTGGATTCAATACCCTGTTTGTTATAGAACTCATGTTTCATGGAAATATCAGATTGGATAGAATCGAGGAATGAGGTGGTTTCATTAACAATTCACAGATTCAAAATGCCAAAAAAGAAAGCATTCAATCCCCTTCTATATCTTACATCTATAGTTTTTTTGCCCTGGTGGATTTCTTTCTCATTTAATAAAAGTATGGAATCTTTGGTTACTAATTGGTGGAATGCTGGGCAATCCGAAGTTTTTTTGAATAATATTCAAGAAAAGAACGTTCTGGAAAAATTCATAGAATTAGAAGAACTCTTCCTTTTGGACGAAATGATAAAGGAGTACCCCGATACACATATACAAAAGCTTCATATAGGAATACACAAAGAAACGATCCAATTGGTCAAAATGTACAATGAGGATCATATCCATACCATTTTACATTTTTCGACAAATATAATAAGCTTCGCTATTCTAAGTGGTTATTCTATTCTGGGTAATGAAGAACTTGGTATTATTAATTCTTGGGTTCGGAAATTTATCTATAACTTAAGCGACACAATAAAAGCTTTTTCTATTCTTTTATTAACGGATTTATGTATTGGATTCCACTCGCCTCATGGTTGGGAACTAATGATTGGTTCTGTCTACAAGGATTTTGGATTTTATCATAATAATCAAATTATATCTGGTCTTGTTTCCACCTTTCCAGTCATTCTAGATACAATTTTGAAATATTGGATCTTCCGTTATTTAAATCGTGTATCTCCGTCACTTGTAGTCATTTATCATTCAATGAATGACTAAAAATGATCTACTGATATAAATCTAATCATAATGTTTTTTTTACTTCGTACATAAACAAACCATTCAAAATGTTACTTATTTTTTAAGTTTCTACCGATCCGGGACATGACTCCTGGATCCCAGTAAAATAGCAGAATCGTGGATAGGGAACTCTACTAGCAACCTACCCAATTTATTGTAGAAATTTTCGGGATCAATGATTGGACCATGCAAAATAGAAATATTTTTTCTTGGATAAAGGAACAGATGACTCGATCCATTTTCGTATCGGTCATTATATTTATATATGTAATAACTTGGACATCTATTTCACACGCATATCCCATTTTTGCACAACAGGGTTATGAGAATCCACGAGAAGCTACTGGGCGTATTGTATGCGCCAATTGTCATTTAGCCAATAAGCCCGTGGATATTGAGGTTCCACAAGCGGTACTTCCGGATACTGTATTTGAAGCAGTTGTTAGAATTCCCTATGATATCCAACTGAAACAGGTTCTTTCTAATGGGAAACGGGGATCTTTGAATGTGGGGGCTGTTCTTATTTTACCTGAAGGATTCGAATTAGCCCCCTCCGATCGTATTTCTCCGGAAATGAAA